TCTATCATATAGATGAGGATAAACTAGTGACCTCGGATATTAATGAAATCTATAGAAGAATTATCTATCGGAATAATACTCTTACAGATCTATTAACAACAAGTATAGCTACGCCAGAAGAATTAATAATATCTCAGGAAAAATTGCTGCAAGAAGCCGTGGATGCACTTCTTGATAATGGAATCTGCGGACAACCGATGAGGGATGATCATAATAGAGTTTACAAGTCTCTTTCAGATGTAATTGAAGGCAAAGAAGGAAGAGTTCGCGAGACTTTGCTTGGTAAACGGGTTGATTATTCAGGGCGGTCAGTGATTGTCGTGGGCCCTTCACTTTCATTACATCGATGTGGATTGCCTCGCGAAATAGCAATAGAACTTTTCCAGGCATTTGTAATTCGTGACCTAATTAGAAAACATCTTGCTTCGAACATCGGAGTTGCTAAAAGTCAAATTCGAAAAAAAAAACCGATTGTATGGGAAATACTTCAGGAAATTCTGGATGACCATCCTGTATTGCTGAATAGAGCGCCTACTCTGCATAGATTAGGCATACAGGCATTCCTGCCCATTTTAGTGGAAGGGCGTGCTATTTGTTTACATCCATTAGTTTGTAAGGGCTTCAATGCAGACTTTGACGGGGATCAAATGGCTGTTCATGTGCCTTTATCTTTGGAGGCTCAAGCAGAGGCACGTTTACTTATGTTTTCTCATATGAATCTTTTGTCTCCAACTATTGGAGATCCCATTTCTGCACCAACTCAAGATATGCTTAGTGGACTCTATTTCTTAACGAGTGGAAATCGTCGGGGTATTTGTGTAAATAGGTATAATCCATGTAATCGTATAAACTATCAAAATGAAGATAATAACTATAAGTATACAAAAAAAAAAGAACCTTTTTTTTCTAATGCCTATGATGCAATTGGAGCTTATCGGCAAAAACGCATCAATTTAGGTAGTCCCTTGTGGCTGCGGTGGCGACTAGATCAACGCGTTATTGCTGCAAGAGAAACTCCCATCGAAATTCACTATGAATCTTTGGGGACCTATTATGAGATTTATGGACACTATCTAATAGTAAGAAGTATAAAAAAAGAAATTCTTTATATATATATTCGAACCACTCTCGGTCATATTTCTCTTTATCGAGAAATAGAAGAAGCCATACAGGGGTTTTGGCAGGGCTGTTGTAATTCTATGCTACCAGGGGGAATTCGAGTCTCACCGGGTTAACTAGTACTATAATTGCAATTGCGAAATTTCTACGTGAATCAAGATCTAGAAAAGGAAGTTTTACAATCACTGACTCAAACCCATTGTCAAATTCTACTCAGCGCAATATGGAGGTACTGATGGCAGAACGGCCCACTCAGGTCTTTCACAATAAAATGATAGACGGAACTGCCATGAAACGACTTATTAGTCGATTTATTGATCACTATGGAATAGGATATACATCACATATCCTGGATCAAGTAAAGACTCTGGGTTTCCGACAAGCTACCGCCGCATCCATTTCATTAGGAATTGATGATCTTTTAACAATACCTTCTAAAAGATGGCTAGTTCAAGACGCTGAACAACAAAGTTTTATTTTGGAAAAACACCATCATTATGGGAATGTACACGCGGTAGAAAAATTACGTCAATCGATCGAGATCTGGTATGCCACAAGTGAATATTTGCGACAAGAAATGAATCCTAATTTTCGGATGACCGATCCTTTTAATCCAGTCCATATAATGTCTTTTTCGGGAGCCAGAGGAAATGCATCTCAGGTACATCAATTAGTAGGTATGAGAGGATTAATGTCGGATCCCCAAGGGCAAATGATTGATTTACCCATTCAAAGCAATTTACGCGAAGGACTCTCTTTAACAGAATATATTATTTCTTGTTACGGAGCCCGTAAAGGAGTTGTGGATACCGCTATCCGAACATCAGATGCAGGATATCTCACGCGCAGACTTGTTGAAGTAGTTCAACACATTGTTGTACGTCGAACAGATTGCGGCACCGTCCGAGGTATTTCTGTAAGTCCTCGAAATGGAATGATGGCGGACAGGATTTTTATCCAAACATTAATTGGGCGTGTATTAGCAGATCATGTATATATAGGTTCGCGATGCATTGCTACTAGAAATCAAGATATTGGAGTTGGACTTGTCAATAGATTCATAACTTTTAGAGCACAACCAATCTCTATTCGAACTCCCTTTACTTGTAGGAGTACGTCGTGGATTTGTCAATTATGTTATGGCCGAAGTCCAGCTCATGACGACCTGGTCGAATTGGGAGAAGCTGTAGGTATTATTGCAGGTCAATCTATTGGAGAACCGGGCACTCAATTAACATTAAGAACTTTTCATACCGGCGGAGTATTCACAGGGGGTACTGCAGAACATGTGCGAGCCCCTTCTAATGGAAAAATAAAATTCAACGAGGATTTGGTTCATCCGACACGTACACGTCATGGACATCCTGCTTTTCTATGTTCT